TCAAATAAATATTAAATATTTATAGATGATAACCATTAATTGACTATAGCGATATGTAATTTCTATTTATTTATCTTCAGTATTTTAATTAAACAGTCACATTTAAAATGACATTTTCATTTTTTATTATTATCTATTGCTTTAACTATATAAACTATATATTTTTCTAATATTTTATATTATTATATTTGACTATATATCATATATATATCTTTAGAAATATATTTCTATTTATTATTAATTATTCTAAATTATTGAATATAAATTCGTATATTTTTTTATTGAATTACGAATTGATTAGCTATAGTAATTATATTACTAAGTAATAGTACTTCTTAATATTGATTGAATTATAATTCATTTCCATTTAGTTTTTAGTTAAGGAAATCAGCAAAATGAAAGAAAGAGACGCAATCATAATGAGACATTACTCCGCTTTCAGTCATAAATAAAAGCATAAACTAAGACAAAATCGACCGTTTGAGTATTCCAAATTTCGCGGGGCAAATGGGAGTAAAAAAAGCCTAGATATGTGGTATATATCCAGCTAGATTGAATTGTGGGTACAGAAATGATAAAATAATTTCTGATTGAACCTAAGATATGGGTCTCCGAAAGAGAAGATAGGCAAAAAATAAAATTAAAATTAGGAGTAAACGCTTTTAGATATAGGAATCCCTATCTAATCAATTCAATTAAAAGGTTACAGCATAGCATAAAATAAATGAAAAAAAGGGGGGAACGACATCACAATTAGATCCTAATCTAAAAACAAAAAGGAAAGGGGGGATATGGCGAAATTGGTAGACGCTACGGACTTAATTAAATTGAGCCTTGGTATGGAAACCTACTAAGTGATAACTTTCAAATTCAGGGAAACCCTGGAATTAAAAATGGGCAATCCTGAGCCAAATCCTGTTTTAAGAAAACAAAACACAAGGGTTCAGAAAGAGAGAATAAAAAAGGATAGGTGCAGAGACTCAATGGAAGCTATTCTAACAAAGGGAGTTGACTGCGATGCGGTGGTAAAAGAATCCTTCCATCGAAACTTCAGAAAGGCTGAAGGCTAAACTTTTATACGTATTATTATTATGTATACGTACTGAAATACTATATAAAAAATAAAAATCAAATTATTAATGACGACTCAAGTCTTTTTTTTTTTTTTCAACTCAAAAAATTGGTGTAAATCGATTACAAGTTGAAGAAAGAATTGAATATTCATTGATAAAACCATTCACGTCATAGTCTGATAAATCCTTTGAAGAGCTGATTAATCAAACAAGAATAAAGATAGAGTCCCATTCTACATGTCAATGCTGACAGCAATGAAATTTATAGTAAGAGGAAAATCCGTCGACTTTATAAATCGTGAGGGTTCAAGTCCCTCTATCCCCCCAAAAAGGGCCCGTTTGACTCCTTAAACTATTTATCTGATCCTATACTTCAATTAAGGTTTTTTTCTTTAGATACAAGAAATTTAAGGCCTGGATAAGACTTTGCAATTTTTTGTAATTGACATAGACCCAAGTCATCTCGTAATCTAGTAAAATGAGAATGATACGTCGGGAATAGTCGGGATAGCTCAGTTGGTAGAGCAGAGGACTGAAAATCCTCGTGTCACCAGTTCAAATCTGGTTCCTGGCACATAATTAATTGATATGGATCAACATAGAGATTCATTAATAGTCTATATTATAATACATACTTAGCCATCTAGGTATCTCTCCAGACATCCCTCGACCTCAATTTACCTAAATTTGATTTTTATATTCTTTTTTCTATGAGTAAAGAGTATCTAAAGTATGTAAAAGAATATTATGTTTCCTCTTTAGTGAGTTGAAATAGAAGAATTAACTCGATTTCGATCCCCTTTCATTTTGGTGTATTTTATTTAGTTTCCTACATAACTTTTTTTAGAGTCCATCTAAGTGATGTGCGCGGTACAAAGTTCATGATGCAGAACTCTTTTAGTTCATCCTAGTGGTTCGGCTCATCTGAAAGAAGTATCTTAAAAACTTGAGAATTTCAATGACTCCCTAATTTTTATTGTCTTTTACTTTTTTTTAGCTTTAGCCCATAGCTAATACAAATGAGACTTCAATTACTCGATCTAGAATATAATGTAAAAATATTCCTTGAATATCGAGAATTGTCGAAGTGAAGATTAGTTTCTTCAATGGGCATCTTGTATTTCAAAAAAATTGGGGGCAATATAATCCTTACGTAAGGGCCATCCTATCCAACTTTCGGGCATTAAGATACGTTTGAGGCGTGGATGATTATCATAAGAGATTCCTAACATATCATAAGATTCCCGTTCTTGAAAATCCGCACTTTTCCAAACCCAGAAAACAGATGGAATTCTAGGATTCCTCCTTGGAGCAAATACTTTTATGCATATCTCTTCCGGTTGATCTACATCAGACTCTATTCTCGTAAGATGATACACGCTAGCTAACAGTCCACCTGGTGCTATATCATAGGCACATTGAGAACG